ATATAATATATTGATCATATCGTTGTAGCAACTGAAATGTTTTTTTGCAGAAACAAAAAAACCCAATTTGATTATGGGTTGTGAAGTTATACGTTGTGCAGGAAAATAAAAAAGCATGCGGATAAATGGAAGGATGAGAGAAAGAGAGAAAGAAAATATCAATGATATAGGATTCCAATATGTAAGGTCTGTGAGTCATCTCATAAACAACAGTGTAATACAGCATCAATAATAATGCATCCATAATTCGATGAATCCGCTCATAGAACAAAAAAATAAAGAGCCTCGAGCCAATAAAAACTGAGAAAATTGACTTAAAAAAAATTTCATTACGGACTCCGTTGGAGAATTCAGACCTAACCATTAATCGAGAAGCAATGGGAACGACGGAACCCGTGAATAAAGAAGATTCTATTGGAAATGAATCTTAATGATTTATTGGGTGGGATGGCGGAACGAACCCGGGAACTAAACTATTCTTTTATTTGGGGAGGTCATGAACTAACCCTACAACTGAAATAGATATTGAAAGAGTAAATATTCGCCCGCGAAAGTTTTTTTTTATTGGATTGATTAATTTTGATCGATCCGATATAGGAAAGGGCAAAACAAAATAAAGATTTTTCTAATGGTAAAAAAAAGCCATTGAGATTAGCTCTAAATAGAATATACATGTTTCAATTCTATATCTAAACACGATATACAATTTTAGAATAGATTAATTAGATGAAATTTCGAAATTTCAAAGAATACTATGCTTCAGTATATTATTAATTAAATCCCTGTATATCTTGATAAAATCTTTTTTAGTCCTTTCATTCGCGAGGAGCTGGATGAGAAGAAACTCTCATGTCCAGTTCTGTAGTAGAGATGGAATTGAGAAAGAACCATCAATTATAACCCCAAAAGAACAAGATTCCGTAAACAACATAGAGGAAGAATGAAAGGAATATCTTATCGAGGTAATCATATTTGTTTCGGCAGATATGCTCTTCAAGCACTTGAACCCGCTTGGATCACATCTAGACAAATCGAAGCAGGGCGCCGAGCAATGACACGAAATGTACGGCGTGGCGGAAAAATATGGGTACGTATATTTCCAGACAAACCAGTTACAGTAAGACCCACGGAAACCCGTATGGGGTCCGGGAAAGGATCCCCCGAATATTGGGTAGCCATCGTTAAACCGGGTAGAATACTTTATGAAATGAGTGGAGTCGCTGAAAATATCGCTCGAAAGGCTATTTCAATAGCGGCGTCAAAAATGCCTATAAGAACTAAATTCATTATTTCTGGATAGGAATGTCGAACAAAAGGAAATAAATCTTGGGTATAAAAAAATGCGGGTTTCTTTTTTTTACTTCGTCCTTTCAGTGCTTTACTTTAAATTAAACATTAAAAAAAAAAAAGATTCAAAAAACGATATGATTCAACCTCAAACCCATTTGAATGTAGCGGACAATAGCGGTGCCCGAGAATTGATGTGTATTCGAATCATAGGAGCCAGTAATCGTAGATATGCTCATATTGGTGACGTTATTGTTGCTGTGATCAAGGAAGCAGTACCAAATACGCCTCTAGAAAGATCAGAAGTGATCAGAGCTGTAATTGTACGTACTTGTAAAGAACTCAGACGTGATAACGGTATGATAATACGTTATGATGACAATGCTGCAGTTGTCATTGATCAAGAAGGAAATCCAAAGGGAACTCGAGTTTTTGGTGCGATCGCCCGAGAATTGAGACAGTTGAATTTTACTAAAATCGTTTCATTAGCACCTGAAGTATTATAAGATGAGACCGCGATATAGCCATAGGATATAGCCATAGTATTAAAATACAATAGATAAATACAAATTTAGTAGAGTATGTCTCACGCATATACTTTTAATACTTTTCATAAAAAAAAAAGAACATGTTGATTATATCAAAATTCGGAAGCAACAAAATTTTGAGTTTATCATGGGCAAAGACACTATTGCTGACATAATAACTTCTATACGAAATGCTGACATGAATCGAAAGGGAACAGTTCGAATAGCATCTACTAGCATCACCGAAAACATTGTTAAAATACTTTTGCGAGAGGGTTTTCTAGAAAACGTAAGGAAACTCGTGGAAAACAAAAAAGAGTTTTTGGTTTTAACCCTACGACATAGAAGGAATAGGAAAGGGCCATATAGACCCATTTTAAATTTAAAACGAATCAGTCGACCCGGTCTACGAATCTATTTTAACTATCAACGAATTCCTAGAATTTTAGATGGGATGGGGATTGTAATTCTCTCTACTTCTCAGGGTATAATGACAGACCGAGCGGCTCGACTAGAAAGAATCGGCGGAGAGGTTTTGTGTTATATATGGTAATTCTTTTTCTATCCGAATTGTATTTGGAGCTTCCTTTTGTGTTGTGAAAAAAAGGGGGATTCCTCGAGGTTTAATTACTGAACAACTTACCAATGGTATGTTCTGGGTTCTGTTAGACGGTTTAGACAACGAAGTAAGATTCTAGGTTATGTTTCAGGAAGGATCCGACCCCTTTTTATACATATACTACCGGTGGATATAGTTAAATTGAAGGAAGTCGTTATGATTCAAACGGAGGGCGTATAATTTATAGACTACACAAAAGGATTTGAGTGAGTAGGTTATTTTTCAACATTCCTTTCATGGGGATACAATTCACGGTTCAAAAATTTCAAGAAACTTATTTTCTTCCAATAAGTGGATTCGAAATTCATTTAAGGCATAACAATTATGAAAATAAGGGCTTCCGTTCGTAAAATTTGTGAAAAATGTCGACTGATCCGCAGGAGGGGACGGATTATAGTAATTTGTTCCAACCCGAGACATAAACAAAGACAAGGATAATCTTTCAAAAAGGGACTCTAGAAAGGAACCAATGAACAAATCAAAATAAAAGATCGGTTTTGACATGAAATGGATATATCCATATATCTCTGACTTATATTTATGAAATGATAAAATATGGCAAAATCTACACCAAGAAGTGGTTCACGTAGGGCTGGACGGATGGGTTCGCGTAAAAGTGGACGTCGAATACCAAAGGGCGTTATTCATGTTCAAGCAAGTTTCAACAACACCATTGTGACTGTTACGGATGTACGGGGTCGGGTAATTTCTTGGTCCTCGGCCGGTACTTGTGGATTCAGGGGTACAAGAAGAGGTACGCCCTTTGCTGCTCAAACCGCAGCAGGAAGTGCTATTCGAGCAGTAGCGGATCAAGGTATGCAACGAGCAGAAGTCATGATAAAGGGTCCTGGTCTCGGAAGAGATGCAGCATTACGAGCTATTCGTAGAAGCGGTATCCTTTTAAATTTCGTACGGGATGTAACCCCTATGCCACATAATGGTTGCAGACCCCCTAAAAAAAGACGGGTGTAGAAATAGAAGAGATTTCAAGAGAAATAAATGACTCAACGATCTGACAAATAATATTACTATGGTTCGAGAGAAAGTAAAAGTATCTACTCGGGCACTACAGTGGAAGTGTGTTGAATCAAGAGCAGACAGTAAGCGTCTTTATTATGGACGCTTTATTTTGTCTCCACTTATGAAAGGTCAAGCCGACACAATAGGCATTGCGATGCGAAGAGTTTTGCTTGGAGAAATAGAAGGAACATGTATTACACGCGCAAAATCTGAGAAAATCCCACATGAATATTCTACCATAGTGGGTATTCAAGAATCGGTACATGAAATTTTAATGAATTTGAAAGAAATTGTATTGAGAAGTAATCTTTATGGAACTTGTGACGCGCTTATTTGTGTCAAAGGTCCGGGAGATGTAACTGCTCAAGACATCCTCTTGCCACCTTCTGTAGAAATCGTTGATAAGACGCAGCACATAGCTAGCCTAACAGAACCAATTGATTTGTGTATTGGATTACAAATCGAGAGGAGTCGAGGATATAATATAAAAACGCCAAATAATTTTCAAGACGGAAATTGTTATCCTATAGACGCTGCATTCATGCCTGTTCGAAATGCGAATCATAGTATTCAGTCTTATGGGAATGGCAATGAAAAACAAGAGATCCTTTTTCTAGAAATATGGACAAACGGGAGTTTAACTCCTAAAGAAGCACTTCATGAAGCCTCCCGGAGTTTGATTGATTTATTTATTCCCTTTCTCCAGGCAGCAGACGAAAACTTACATTTAGAGAACAATCAATACAAGGTTACTTTACCTTTTTTTACTTTTCATGATAGATTGGCTAAACTAACGAAAAAGAAAAAAGAAATCGCATTGAAATCGATTTTTATTGACCAATCAGAATTGTCTCCCAGGATCTATAATTGTCTCAAAAAGTCCAATATACATACATTATTCGAGCTTTTGAATAAGAGTCAAGAAGACCTTATGAAAATTGAACACTTTCGCCTAGAAGATGTAAAGCAGATAATGGGTATTCTAGAAAATAAATAGAAAAGCATTTCACAATTGATTTACCGAAAAGAAAAATCAAATAAGTTTTAAATCAATTGAATTTATTGCAATTTTTCTATTCTTTAGAAAAAAAATCGAAAAAAAGAAATGGCTTTGCACCTTTAGACCAATCTCTATATTCAGACCGGAATTAAATTATTAAATTGAATAGAAGTATCTAGGGAGAATTCACTTTGACTTTGAAGTGACTACTCCCTAGATACACACGTCATGATATTTTACAATTGAATCAATTTAAAAAAGACCTAAAGTTAGGGATTTTTCAATAGGTAATGTTGCTCCAATACCCAAGCTCAAGGCCACTGCGGTACCAATCAAAAAGACGGTTGTCGCTACTGGGCGGCGAAATGGATTTTGGAATTTATTAACATTTTCCAAAAAAGGTACTGTTAATAATCCCGTAGGTACTGAAACCATTAAAAGAACACCCAACAGCTTATTGGGTACTGTACGAAGTATTTGAAATACGGGAAAGAAATACCATTCGGGTAATATTTCCAAAGGAGTTGCAAATGGATCCGCGGGTTCA